ATTATCCGAAGAAGATCGTTTAACCGTAGCAAGAGCGCGAAAAATTGAGCGTTTCTTATCACAACCGTTTTTCGTAGCAGAAGTCTTTACTGGTTCTCCGGGAAAATATGTTGGTTTAGCAGAAACAATAAGAGGCTTTCAATTAATCCTTTCCGGAGAATTAGATGGTCTTCCCGAACAGGCCTTTTATTTGGTAGGTAACATCGATGAAGCTACGGCGAAGGCTATAAACTTAGAAACGGAGAGCAATTTGAAGAAATGACCTTAAATCTTTGTGTACTGACCCCTAATCGAATTGTTTGGGATTCAGAAGTGAAAGAAATCATTTTATCTACTAATAGTGGACAAATTGGCGTATTACCAAATCACGCTCCTATTGCCACAGCAGTAGATATAGGTATTTTGAGAATACGCCTTAACGACCAATGGCTAACGATGGCTCTGATGGGCGGTTTTGCTAGAATAGGTAATAATGAAATCACTGTTTTAGTAAATGATGCAGAGAAAAGTAGTGACATCGATCCACAAGAAGCTCAGCAAACTCTTGAAATAGCGGAAGATGCTTTGAGAAAAGCTGAAGGAAAGAGACAAACAATTGAGGCAAATCTAGCTCTACGACGGGCTAGAACACGAGTAGAGGCTATCAACGCCATTTCATAACCAGTCGGTGTGTCCGAATAATCATCAATTTATACACCCTATATTTGGTTGTTTTGTTTGACTTGATTCTGTCGATTAAATACAATCAAGCGAAATCATATTTTTATGATCACATTTTTATGCAACGAAAAATAAATAGAATAGAATAGAAAATATAAAAAAAAGATTACTAAAATAAAATGGGTATAAAAACTTATTAGATACCGCGGTCAATGGTATCTAATAAGTTCTACCTACTATTGGATTTGAACCAATGACTCCCGCCGTATGAAAGCAATACTCTAACCGCTGAGTTAAGTAGGTCATTTATCTTCACAAAGAAAACCAAAAGGGACTCCTCCCGTCGATGGATTATAAATATCATATTACTTAGAAGCAATACCGATCAATATGATCTTGGATCGTGGAATAGTCATGTTGACAAGAAATTATATATATAATAAAATATGTATTACAAGCACTAAGGGCTGTAGCTCAGTTGGTAGAGCACCTCGTTTACACGCGCGCCGATGTTTTTCAGGGGAGTGCATCATGCAATCAAAAAAATTGATCTTATTGATAAATCGATGTCTTACTCGATAACTTTGAGGGAAGAAGAGAACAATAGCCTGACAAGGGTTCGGTCCGATTTAGGTGCCCAGTTAGGTGCCAAACAGACCCCACCGTTGATTTGATATATTGATAAGGTGAATACCTAGTCTATTCAATGCTAGGCTGAGTATCAGGGCCTCAAAAAACCTCTTTTCGTCCTATGAACTTTAAGGTGTATGAAGTTTCATATTTGATTTTTAAGTAGAGCGATAGAGACTTCATTTCACTTAAGTTAATCTAGGCCAGAGGCAAACCTACGTCAAGATAACCCCCCTTGAAAAACTTTGGTCGTGTTCCTGAATCTGAATCAACATAATGACTCAGAGCACATGGAGCCATCTTCTTATTTTTCTGTCAAAAATAAAAATGGCGGACTAGCTGATATTTCTATCAGTTAATGAAAGAGCCCAATGCACAAAAAATGCATGTTGGGTCTTTGAAACAGTTCATATCATTTTGATAATAATAAGTTTGATCTGTTTTACCGAGAAGGTCTACGGTTCGAGTCCGTATAGCCCTAGAGCCCTATACAATAAAAAAAACGAATAAATATTCGAATACAAAAAATTGTATCTTTTTTTATTTGATTTTCGTTTTAACTGACTGATTGCTTCATCAAAAGACAATCATTCCCATAAGCCCATTCATTGGGAAAGCAAAAACACATTTCATTTCAATGGACCCAATTGATCTTTTTCTAGTTGTGGATAAAAAAACCAACTTTTCCTCATTACTCTTCGTAGGAAAATTCATATGGAATTTTCCTCTTTTCCTGTCCGAAATCAACGAGTTAATTATACTACCCTTCTTTGGTATATCCAATTCTAGTGAATTTTGTATCATAACACGAGTCTGGTTAAAAACTCCAATCTAACCCAACCCCAATTTTGTGCACAAGATAAAGTTTGAAAAAACTAATATCTTTGCTAATACTAAGTTTCATTGTAAACATTGTCAACAACGTAAAATAGGCTTAGTATACCTTACTTAGACCTAGTCTTCTCTTTCGATAGAAAATCCTCCATTGGGATTGGATTCTAATAAAAGTAATATACCAAGACCCTTCTATTTTAAAGAAAATTCCTCTACATTCTCTTACATCTGACTACTTGTGACTACTTGTTCTATTCTAAACCACTAATAAAAAAGAGACAAAAGGACATATTCATAAAAAAGGGAAATGAAATCTATTCTATAAAGATAATCAAATAGAAAGGATAATAAAAATCGATTTCAATTTCGACCAATT